CTAGCCAACTCGTCGAAGGAGCTAAGCTACCTGTCTCTTTGTATGTACAGGTATCTTCACACCTAAGTCAAGTAAGAACCCCCCTTAAGCAAATTAGCATTCCCTTAGAAGTTCAAGTAGAAAGTACCTTACTCTTTAATCGAAGTGGTAATCGCACATCTTTCTTCCACTTCTTTTTATCCATCGCCTGTCAACCATTCATTCCTTTGATTGACATAGGTCGCGAGCAGTCTAATTCAAAGGAGAATGGTTTGGTAGAATTCATTTTGTGGGAAATCCGCTATTATCTTCCTTCTATCCCACTTAGGAGAAACTTAGAATATCTATTTACTAGTAAGCAATGAACACTAACTTAAACTCGAAGCATTTGAGTTGAGAAAAGAAGGTTCCAACTTCTAAGCCAATCGATCGATGCAACAAAAAGTATGTTTTTATTTTAGGGAATTTCCAGTCTTAGTTATAGCAGTAGGAATGTGGTCTTTGCCTTATCCGGATCTATCTACACTGTCTCAGCTCGTGCAAAGCAGTAAATATCTGAAGGAAGGGTACGGAGTTGATCCTCGCACCGAACTCTAAGCGCTAGTTGAATCTTCTAAGGAAGCTAACCTATGTTTAGTCGAGTTGCTTCGCTCCAGTTTCAAGCCTTCTTATAAGGCACTTCTCTCTCTTGATTCTATTCCCAGAAGCCTTTCTTCATAAACCCTAGGAGCGGAATATCCAATAGTTCAGGTACAAACCTATGGGGCATCTTTTCCCCTGACAGCAACAACTCATAAAACAACTGGACACCTACTCATAAACGCGGGCACTGCTTCACCAGATAGAGGCCAAACTGCTGCTATTACGGGTGCTGCGGGATTTGATCAAAAATAGGTGGAGCCTCTTAGCCGCTCATGACTCAATCCCTTGTTACTACTTTGCGCTGGAGAATACAATACGAAAGGTTTAGGCAACGACGCTACGAGTCTTGTCTTCAAGCCGAACAGCCTATTCAAGGGATTCTTTCTTTCTCTTTAGGCCCTTTTAAGTGTTGTCCAACTGCTCAGAAAATCGTAAGGTTCACAGTCTGAATCTCTTACCGCTCCGTGGGTCTCTCTTGGTATTGATAAGAAAAAAAGTCCTATCCTTCATTCAGGGCATAGCCCTACTATGACCGAAGAAGACGATTTACTAAAGATAAATAAAAAAAGACTCCATGAGCCACTTCAGCACAAGGTCTTGAATAGCCTATACGAATTCTCACAAGGAGAGAGAGGACCCTTCTCTTACGTGGGACATGGTAGGACCTACTTTCAGACTTAGCCAAGGAACGACCGAGATTTTGAACATGAGAAAGACTGAGTAGGTAAATATTGTTAACAAGAGGGTAACGCTCGAAGAAGCGATGTGAAGCAATGATTAACCCTGGATGCGGATCTTGGTGTGTTGTTCAATCAACCTTTTGATTGAAGCTATTCAATAACTGTCCAGTAGTTGCGCTGTCCGTGGTGTATGCCTTCGTCTTATGCTTCATTTCTTTAATGGTGTACGCAGTAGAAGGAAGGCCACCCACCCTTTCCCCCCTACCCTCTCACTCCTAAGGAATGAAAGGCCCGCCTGTACTAACATAAAAAGAAAGGAGATCTTATTAAAAAAAGGGCTAAATAAGCGCAAGGGCTTGTTCAAAAAAGGCTCCCTGCGCTCCGAACTCAGATAGGTTGTTATACCCAAAGCACAGATAGGCGAGAGCATTTTGGTCTCCCCCGGGGAGCATGGACCCCACTAATTTTTCCAACGAGAAAATCATCTTTTTCATGATACCTAATGTATTGGCTAATCTTATACTAACATTTCTAATGAATGAGATTGCACAAAACCCGGCTTTCGCTGTACCACCTGAGATTTTAACTCTCATGGTTTGGCGCGTTGCTAGGCTTCGGCATATGACTGGCACCTATCCATTTGGGATTAGTGAGGAAAACTACCGGGAGGAAGTCTTGGAATGTCTTAAGGAGACCCTGGAAGAGCAAGTTGTAACAAGGTTAGACCCCTTGTTGGCCGAACAACAAGTTGTCCTTCCCCACGGATGGACAACAAGAGATAATGCCACTGCCGATAGCTGAAAAGAATTTTTTCAATAAGATAATGCCAATTCGGCCTTTTTGCGTTTTCTCGGGAATTTTCGTTGTCACTGACTTTAGACAAGAAAGATAAGAATGAAGATTTCATTGACCTATAAGATTTTATCCTGAACTTCCTATAAGAGTGCCGCATGAGCAAGCTTCCGTCTTCAATCTCTAGGATTTCACTTATAATATAGATTCAGTTTTATACGCTCCTGCTGGCCAAGTTCTACCCTTTCTTTCCTGCTTTCTTTGCTAGGTAGAATAGGCTGTTAGACGAAGGTGAGAAGTATTGGGAATTTCCAAAGGGGTCAAGGAAGGTTATTGTACCCTTTGAAGGAAGAAGAGTGATGGAACCCGGGGGCATAGACCAGGAAACCAAGAAAGATGGAATCTCCTAAACCCGATGTCAAGCGGACGAATGCAAAATTGTGAATGGTTGGAGAGAGATCACAGGAAAATTCGAACATCTGGTATCAAATTAGTGAAATACAGAGGCAATGAAAGTGTGAAAGCTTTTTTGTGGAAGATGTCTCAATCATGTAGAGAATGTAGGCTAGAGAGGGAGCTCGGGGATTCGATTCACTGGGCTAAGTAGACTTTCTGAATAGGGTGGAGGCTCTCTAAAGAAAAAGGACGAGTGGTTTTGTAACCGAAAGTGATAGGGTTGGATAACTAAGTGTGCGAAGGTCGATGGCTTTTTCACAAGCACTAAAGAGTTTGAAGACGACTCCATTTCCTGACTGATGCGATTAGAAGTCTAGCAAAAAAAACTCGCAAGTGTGAAAATCAGGTAATCGACGAACCGTGGGAACATCATTAGTCTAAAAGAGGCATAGAAAAACGAAGAGCTGGTGCTATAATAGGCCTGATGTCGGCGAAAGAAAGGGAATTGCACATTCACGCCACGACCCTAATGCTTTCGATCTCTCCATCACAGCATAGGCTGCGACGAAGCCTATCACACATAAAGAAGTGGAAGTAAGGTAAGGCCAAAAGTTTTCCCAGTTTACAGGCCATACATGGAGACAACTCCGACACAGGGACACTACCTAGGGCACCGCCACGAACTAAAGTACTCAAACGATCAAGAGACAGATGACCAAGCCAAGCCGACGATGTCATAGATTAACCAAAGAAGAAGCTGTAAAAAGCCTACTTTACTTATTGAGCAATTTGAGCAGCATGTGTCCCACCACGTCACTAGGCTTTTTCCGTGCATAGCTCACTAGTCTCACCGATTCAATCAATGCGACTTCGTCCCACCAGTCGAAAAGGAAGGAAGGTAAACGAGACGAAATGGGGTCAGTTTCACCCTTCTTCGGAGCTTGAAAGTCAAAGAGTCTCATGTACTTTCTTATGGAACTATTGCTTCAAAGAATCATCCTCAAGAATTACAACATTGGCTTCTTGCTCATCAAAGGCTCAGGCTTTTCCCCCGGAGTGTTATCCTCTCTTCCCAAGAAAGAGGGAAAATGGCTGTGATTCAATATGAAACGGATCTCCGCTTATTTTCAACTCCCCGAAGCATTTCGTCCTACGCTCTTCCTCGTCTCTGGGTGCCTAGGTATCCACCGTGGGCCTTTCCTCGTTTGAACCTCGCCCTTAACTTTAAGGCTATGCCATCCTAAGGTGCTGCTAAATGGAAGGATCTTAGCAACGTCCATGAATGATATGGCTTCAAAAGGCACTGTTGCCGTCAATTATGAGTTCGCTTATTGGTAATGGGAAGTCATCTTTAGGGCAAGCTGCATTTAGGTCTCTGAAGTCGACACACACTCGTACTTGTCTGTTCTGTTCTTCTTGCGTACTGGCAAGATGTTCTAAATAAAATCTACTTGGGTTGGGAAATTGGATTCCCTTATGAAATGAAAGAAAGCGGCAGCTATGAATTTGTTCACCACTCTATGGGTTCATTCCTATTCAATTTGCATCTCGAATTCAATGTATTAATATCGGATAGAAAGATGAAATCTTTTTATCTGTCTGGGAGTCGCTCTTGAATCGAGTTAGTGAAGATACCGGAAAGCTAGTCTTCTTTTTGATAGTAAGAGATATAAATGCGGCGAATCGAGAAAGAGCTTATTAGCTTATTTCAAATTCATGGATAGAGGCAATGAAACTTTCTTCTTCTGTCCTTTGCGCCTCTCTATATTAGCTATTAGCGTAAAGAAAGTTATCCGTTTCCCTTATTTGTTTTTGAGGGTTCTTATTACGAGGTAGGCTAAGCATAGAGCTTGTCCCCTCTTCTCTGCCGAGAAAAAATCTTCCTTAGAGTTCTAGCTTCCACAGGGACATTGACGTAGCCGCTCCTTACCTCATGAAAGCAAGTTCCACGGCCGGATTTGTTGAGCCAAGATCAGAGCAGAGGAAGCAGTCTTGCATAAGAATAGAAGCATTTCCTGGGAAGCTGAATCGAGAACAGGTCGAAGCCAAATACAGTAATTGTTGGTGAAGCTGGTAGGGCGGGGGAAATAGCCAAGAACTCAGCCGGAACCTCAATACTTTTTAGTACCCGAAGATTTTTTACATCTTAGGGTATACTTTAGTGATAGAGGTAGGTCAGCTTGGTTCTTTACCATTTCAAAAAGCACTATTCAAGTGAAGTGCAAGATCCATGACCCGACCGCTTAGCCTCTGTAGGGGACAAGAAAAGGAGTCAGGAGATGGTTAATGTTCAATTCAAGCGACGGAAAAGCTCTAGGGATAGGAAGAAGTACGGAACCTTTTTGTAAGTATACTCGTTCGAACGCTTTCTTCCCGCTCCAAGATAAGCACCCAAGCTTTTAAATAGAACTAGATCAGCCAGCGAAAAGGGTGTGTTCCTCTTTTATTCTTTTACTGTCTTAGCGCGTGCTTCGCTAACTGCATTTTACTGACTGTAAAAAGTCCTATCCTCTTTTCTTTAGTCCCTCTCAGAAATCTTCTTAAAAAAGAATTTCTCTGGGCAATAGACCTCATTTTACAGGGAGTCGTATCCAGCAAGTTTGTAGGCATCTCAAACTATGTCCAAGCAAAGACGTCACTATACTCATTCGGGCTCTTTACCTTCGTGCTTCGTCTCCCTTAAGGGAAGCGCTTAGAAAGTTGGTCTAGGGTTAGGGTCCGCCCATAGATTGACTTCCCTAAGTTCATCTACGGTAGCTTGACCACCTTCTTAAAAGGGAATTCCGGAGGGGCTAAGGGGAAAGGGTTTTGAGGAGGAATATTACTGACTTGAAGTCCTCCTTCCTTTTAAAGAGAGCCAGCCCTTTCTGCATTAAGCGTGCAGTGGAGGATACCAGAGAATTCCTGCTAAGGTAATCCAACCCTTTTTCGATTTTATCGTAGAACTCTTGTTCAAGAAGGACTCGGGCAGAATGTCCTCGTTCCGTCTACGCCGACAAGGCATTAGCCTCTTCGAAAGAAAGGAAGATGGATGCCCAAACCCTCTATTCCGCTTTTTCTGGTCTTCCAACTCGGCTAATCGCCAGGAATGGAAATACCATAGCGGGCATCCTACGCATTTTCCTTGATATTTGTATCTTTAGAAAATATCTGCAGATGAACCTTGTGATCTAGCTTTATTTTAGTAACCACTAGGATGGTCATACCTTCACATTAGGATGTGTTAAGCATGATATGTTTGCTATGGATCTGGGAATTTACCAGCCTTAAATCAAGGAAGAATCTATTACAAATTCAACTCTCCGATTAGGATGGGTTAAGGCATGGCGATAGGTAGACAATCGAGGTCTGTTGATTAATCTGTATTTCGACAAGCCAAATAGAACCTGTAGTAAGCATGAATTGTTTGATGTTTTTCCGCTGTTGAATCAAAAATGGATGTTGACATCTTTAAATAACTTCTAATAAGGGAGTACCCTTAGGGGCATGCTCTCCAATTCGCATGATGAGTATCAATTCAAGTACCACCAAATCCGCATTCTACCCATTCTTTTTTTTATATCTTTTGCATTACTGCCAATCAGTATAGTTCCAACCCTTCTCATTCCATTGTGCCCTGGGATTCATTCGTATCTTACTTGGAATTCGCCAGAGCGATAGTTCTTCGAAAGACGTGAACCACGAGTGGTGATGGTGGTGTAATGCTTCTAGCTCAGGTGCACTTAGCCTTCACATCTACCATCCTTTAAAGCTTGGTCTATGGCGCACCGCAATCAACGGATGTGAGTGAATATGCATAGTCCTATTCTCATGCCTAATGTCTAAGCTCTATTTGAGTCCTTTCACCCCTCACTCTCCTAAGGCGGGGTAAGTGATTATTGATATCCGACTGTGGAATGCTTAGTTATTTATTAAAAGAGGAACTCAAAGTAAAAACTAGACTATGTCTTGCACACTGACTTCAATCGTATAGAGATTTACCACTGTCTGTGTCGATACCAGAAAACTACAACTGAAACCTAGACCCCTAACGAAGGGAAAGTGATTGCCTACTTTCTATGTCCGGAGACACATCCTGCACTCCTTCTTTTTTTCCTTAGCCTTTTTTAGCCTATAAAAAAAAGTACTCCCACATTTATACCATAGGAACTAGTATAGAAGAGAGGTCTTTCCTTTACGTCGTAAAGAGAAGTAGTTAAGGCCAAAGCCTCTTCTTGAAGAAAGGGATCCGATCCACTCTCATAATCTCGGAGCTCCACTCAACTATATGATATAAGATATGGAAAGGAATGAGACCCCTAATGCAGTTAAGCCGATTCCTTGTCTACGCCACTTTCTTCTTACACGTCGGTTTTTTCCTTGACTGAAGTCTTGCTGCAAAGACTCCTTCCTCCTTCGTTCACAACTCCGGTGATATTAAAAAGTTTCAATTTCCTTAGTCTTGCAACTCAGCTCTTCGAACCAGTGATTTTTGCTTCAAATTCACTTCTATTCGGAGACGGATATTTCCAATTAATTGACAGTTGAGCGTTTTACCACGTTTTTCGGGGACAGTCTAGCTTTGACCTTTGGCGGTTCCATATTGTAGCAGTTCCACGTCAGTCAAGCCTTGGCGGCGTGCTTCCCCCAGTTCTGATTCTTGGTCAATGCAGCTTTGTTGGTTCCCGCTTCTTAAAGAATCTAGCAGCAGTTTCTGTTGTCCCGGTTGTTGACTAATCGATAGTTGCTGTTGCGAACTACTTCTGCTTTGCTTGCCTTCTCTTTTTTCTGATTGCGGTAGTCCTTCTGCTTATCCTATTTTGACTTGTCAATCTAGGAAGTCTCTCCGGTTGTATCGGAAGTAGGGTCAGCGCGAAAAGTCTCTCTCAAACCCCTTAGGCGCAAGTCTCCGTTGCCAGAGACAGAGACCTTAAGTCGTAAAGCAAGTTCCTTACTAAAAGAAAAAAGGGTCTGGGTAAGAGGCGTCTAAGCAGGTCTTTATTGAGGTCTAGGTTTTCGGGTATCCTCAGATCCTAGGGGTTGTTATCTCTGAGTTCAAGGCCCTAGCCTATAAATGCTACGTTCAAGGCAGTTCATGATTCATGAATTGATGTCAATCGGGGCGCTTTCGTCCAAGGTTAAGGGAAATGGGTATCCGGTATCCGAAGTAAGAAAGTCAAAGGCCTGTCCTTCTGGCTGCCGTCCTAACGAGGGTTTTCTTCCTATAGTTAAGGTAGCTAGGAAGCTCTGGTAAGCAAGGATGTTCTTCTCTAGCCGCTGATGAGAAAGATTGCCGTTAGGGGCAAGGATTATTTGGCAAGAGAATAGCAACTATAGCTGTTGCTGTTGCGCATTAAGGCAGTTGGTCATGAGGAAAGGAAGAACTCGGCTGCCTTTAGTTCGTGCTGAACCAGGTGCTCCTTCTGTCAAAGTAAAAATCGTGCGTATCCTTACTAGTGAGTCAATCGCGACAAGAGCCCTTTCTCTAGGGAAGAATTAGACAAAAAAAAGAAATCAAAAATCTGTTAAAAAAGCGATCATCGAGGGCGTGAAGCTACTCGAATGGCAAGGAGAGCGAAAATAGATAGAGGCATTCAAACGAAAATCTGCCTTGAACCAAGATAGACTATCATCCGGCTCGACCATCAATTCCATTCCTGGATAGCACGACTATTCATTCACCACGAAAAGGTTCATTCAACGGGCAAAGGGCTAGAAGGCACCCCTCTTTCTCTAAACGAAATGCTTAACACATGCCAATATTCTTTTTCGTTTTCGGGACGAATGAATACACAAAGGGCAGTCAAGCAGGCAGGCATTCACATCTTCTTTCTTGGCTCGCAACCGAACCTTACCCGCCCTGGCAACTGGAAAAGTAGGAGGAACGCCAAAAAGGAGTTCAGCTTCTAAGCGCACATAGCGGGGGTTTGAGGATACCTTCCAGTCGAGCAAGAGCGGTTTTTAGATAAAATAAAGAAACTAGAAAACAGATCTGTCGTTAAGTCCGGCTTGCATAACCGTCTTTCGGATAACTGTTAGTGTTAGTCGGTTAGCTCCTTTTTTCAGTTGCTGTAGTTGGTAGTAGCGATAAACACTCCTATATTTATTAAAGAAAGACTTAATGAAGTGAGCTTGGTACCGCGGAAAGCCTGTTCAAGGGGGTGGAGGAGAGAAGGGACTCCCCCAAGAGAGGCCCGAGCACAACGTCTTCATGAGTTAAGTGGAGTTATAGGCGACGAACTCAATGGAGTGAGTTATAGCGATCCTGCTACTGTGAAAAAAAGATGCTATACGTGCTAGTACTCAATTTCTTTGATTTGAATTTGATGAAGTGAAGACACTTATCGAGCCTCCATTTATAGAGTGGTAGAGTAATATCGCCATGCAGTACGAATTGCATGGCAGGCACAATTCTGACTAGTTCTCCGCACTACTTTTCTGCAGTTGAAAACTATCATGCCTGTTTAATGAAAAACTGGCTGGCTCTGGCTACCTTGCGGAGCAAAGAAAATCTCCCCAAATCACACTGCCTGTATGAACAAACAAACTTTGTACAACCAGCTTACGTGGAAAAGATTCCATATTCTATGCCAATAGACTCGTGACATCCATGTACTGAGTCGTCAACAAATGAGCCGCGTTAAGAAAGCCCAAGCTTATACGCATTGGCCCACAGGGTGCCCCAATAGGGCCCGAATGAAAGACCCCAGCCTACATGAACCATCAAAGAAAGTCCTACAAATGTGAAGACTTGGTCTTGCTCTTTCCTCGATGAAAGCCCGCAGAAGGGCCAAAGCACAACAAGCCTACCCATCAAAACCCCTCTTTCTTCTACTCAACTTATAGATTGCTGTTAAATAGGTTAAGAAGGGTAAAGGTTGTCCTAAGCGGAAAGAGTTGTCTGGAAGGCCTTTCGCTAACACTCACCCAAGAATCTCCCACTTACGGTGAACAAGTCCTATCCTATTCCCTTTTTTACTAAGCCAGCCTCAGTCAAGCTGCTGTGCTCGCACAAGGCCTTTCATTTAAGTAGGCCAGTAGGCCAAAGAAGAGAGGAGGCGATCTTCTGCTCGGATAAAGAAGGATACCATTGAAAGAAAAGAGAGTGACATCTGAATTCACTCAAGAACGGAAATCACTCCCTATATAGCCCGGAAGGAATCGACAGATGCTCTTACCCCACCACACTTCCCAACAACTCAAGTAAAAGCCTGACTATTGCTATTGAGGGCATAGATGAAGAAGGCCCCCGAAAGATAAAGAAATTAAGGAAAGAGAAAGATCCAATTGAATGTCCATCTGCAATCAGTGCCATATCATGGAGTATAAGTGCCTTTTACCAGCTTCAGGAATTGACTCTGCTACTCTTTCATCCAAGCCCAGTTCAAGCTCTCAGATATAGGCCTCGTCTTGGTCGAATATCACCAACCAAGGTCATAATTTCCGGCGTTAAGCATGTAGCTAGACTTTCTTTTTTCAAGAGATTCTGTAAGCTAAGAAGGTAATTGCTTTGAAATGCCTAGTTCTTAGCT